TAGATCCAATTTTTCAATTTTTTTGATTCCTTAGCATTTTTTTTTCCCGTTCCTGGTGGTATCAAGATGCCGCTGTGCCGGGAGATCTTATCTGCCTCTCCAGGAAAATGGATATCTCCAGAAAAGATTTTCAGTTCAATCCTTTTTTTTTTTCTCTCCACTCGGACTAATCCACCTACGCGGCTTCTTGTATTTAAAGTAATTCGTGTATCGACTCCAATGATACTGTTGTTCCGTACCATTATGGACGAAGAGCCAGGTAAGATATGCACTTCTTCGGGAATGAAAAAAAATCGATCTACTTTCATTTGGTATTTCGGACTAAATTCCTTTGCTCCTCGATACTCAATCAAATCCTCTTTTTTGACGATTGAATCCACTTCTACAGTCCCATACTTAGTAATTCCTGAACTGCTCCTTCTGTATCGGGGATCGTCGAAATAAGCAAGAATACTATTTCTACGTAAAATACCATTTATGGGTATTTCAATCGAGATACCAGAACGAGGCATTAGTTCTTTCTCTCGTTCTTGATCATATTGGAATGGGATGATGAATCTATTTCTTCGCCTTTTCGCCAATAAAAATAAATCAGAATTATCGTGGAGAATGGCAGGATATATGAAATTCCAATGACCATTGGATATGATTCGAGCAGGTCCTGAATAATCAAGAATCTTTCCCTCTTTTTTACCGGAAGGATCCGAACTAAACAATTTGTGTCTCGCTCGATCATTAGTCACTGAGAGGTCAGAACTCTCTCTCTGTTCGACAGAAAGAGAATGAATGTTCATTTGATCTTGATCCTTGTGGAGCGAAAAAGGCACTATACTAGATCTGCACGGACCCCCTGATAATATCCATAAATGACTTGTTTTAGGTAAGAGATGAACATTACCATATGTATATTCAGGTGCATGGTACACATCGGTACTCCAGTGCATTTCTCCCTCTGAGTCAGAATAAATATGTTTTCGAACTCTCTCTTTAAAATTGAAAGTGGATGTTCCAGCGCGAATCTCGGCAATCACTTGTTCTGATTCTACATATTGATCATTTTGAACTAAAAGAAAACTTTTTGGTGGAATATTCACATTATGTAGAATATCCTGACTCTCAATAGTGACATACAGGTCTATATAACATAGAAAAGCAGGATGCCCATGACGTGTACGTGTGGGATGAACCAAATCCTCATTGAATTTAATTTTTCCATTAGAGGGGGCTCGTACATGTTCTGCAGTACCACCTGTGAATACTCCACCGGTATGAAAAGTTCTTAATGTTAGTTGAGTCCCTGGTTCCCCAATTGATTGACCCGCAATGATACCTACTGCTTCTCCCAATTCGACCAGGTCACCATGAGTGGGACTCCGACCATAACATAATCGACAGATCCAAGATGTACTCCTGCAAATAAAGGGAGTTCGAATATATATTGATTGTGCTCGAAAGGTTATGAATCGATTGACAAGCCCAACCCCAATATCTTGATTTCGAGCGGCAATGCATCGTAGACCCATATATATATCGTCTGCTAATACACGACCAATTAGTGTTTGGATCAACATTTTTTCCGTCATCCCATTTCGAGGACTCACGGAAATACCTCGGATAGTGCCACAATCTGTTCTACGTACAACAATGTGTTGAACTACTTCAACAAGTCGACGCGTGAGGTATCCAGCATCTGATGTTCGTACAGCAGTATCCACAACTCCTTTGCGAGCTCCGTAGCAAGAAATGAGATATTCCGTTAAAGAAAGTCCTTCGCGTAAATTGCTTTGAATGGGTAAATCAATCATTTGTCCTTGGGGATCCGACATTAATCCTCTCATACCGACTAATTGGTGTACCTGAGATGCATTTCCCCGAGCTCCCGAAAAGGACATTATATGGACTGGATTAGAAGGATCCGTCATCCTAAAATTAGGATGCATTTCTTGTCTCAAATATTCACTTGTAGCATACCATATCTCAATGGATTGACGTAATTTTTCTACCGCGTGTACATTCCCATAATGATGGTGCTTTTCCAAAATCAAACTTTGTTGTTCAGCATCTTGGACTAGCCATCCCTTAGAAGGTATTGTTAAAAGATCATCAATTCCTAATGAAATGGATGTAGCAGTGGCTTGCTGGAAACCCATAGTCTTTACTTGATCCAGTATGTGTGATGTATATGCCATTCCGAAGTGATCTATTAATCTACTAATAAGTCGTTTCATGGCAGTTCCATCTATCACTTTATTGTGAAAGACCAGATCGGCCCGTTCCGCCATAAGTACCTCCATATTCTGTTGAGTAGGATTCGACAATAGGTTTGAGTCAGTGATTCGAAGACTTCCTTTCCTCGATCTTGATTCACGTATCAATTCAGGAATTAGGATACCGGTTGAACCGTGGAGACCCGAATTCCCAAGGTATCACATAATTACTTAGCTTAGGTACCTTATGAGTAGGCTCGGCAAAACCCCTGTATGGCTTCTTCTATTTCTCG